AACCTGGATGTAGCAATGAAAACAGAAATCTAACATGTTATGATACATATAGTAGTGGAGGCCTATGGGACAAAAAATAAATCCACTTGGTTTCAGACTTGGTACAACCCAAAGTCATCATTCTCTTTGGTTTGCACAACCAAAAAAGTATTCTGAAGGTTTAGAAGAAGATAAAAAAATACGAGACTGTATTAAAAATTATGTCCAAAAAAATATAAGAATATCCTCTGGTATGGAGGGAATTGCACGTATCGAAATTCAAAAAAGAATCGACCTCATCCAGATCATAATCTATATGGGATTTCCTAAATTATTAATTGAAGATAAACCCCGAAGAGTCGAAGAATTACAGATGAATGTTCAAAAAGAACTTAATTGTGTCAATAGAAAACTCAACATTGCTATTACCAGAATTTCCAATCCGTATGGGGATCCTAATATTCTTGCAGAATTTATAGCTGGACAATTAAAAAATCGCGTTTCTTTTCGAAAAGCAATGAAAAAAGCTATTGAATTAACTGAACAGGCGAATACAAAAGGAATTCAAGTACAAATTGCAGGCCGTATCGACGGAAAAGAAATTGCACGTGTTGAATGGATCAGAGAAGGCAGAGTTCCTTTACAAACAATTGAAGCTAAAATTGATTATTGTTCCTATACAGTTCGAACTATTTATGGAGTCTTAGGAATAAAAATTTGGATATTCGTAGACGAAGAATAAAAAAACTTTATTTGTCTTTACATTTTATCCAACAATAAAAAACTAAAACTATGTAATATAACACTATACAGAAAACAGAAATAAAAAAAATTGCAGTCTTCTTTTTTGTGTTTAAGAATAAAATCAGCAATTCTATAAGGTTGAATAAAAATTTCCATCAAAACTCCTTTGATATAATTGCTATGCTTAGTGTGTGACTCGTTGGTTTAGGATTCGATTAGATTAAGATAAACAAAAAAGAAAAAAGAACTTACCTATAACAGCAACTAATAACTATAGCATTAATAAATAACCTAAGCAACTCATTGCTTCGTATTATCTGGATCCAAAAAAATCAGTCAAGATATGATAGACTGATCATATCATTGTAGCAACTGCATTTTTTTTTACAAAAAAAAGAATAAAGAAATATGATTAGTAACTTATGAAAGGTAATCAAAAGTATGCGGATAAATGGAAGGATGAAAGAAAGAAAGAGAGAAAAAATTGAATATTAATGATATATGATTCCAATTTGGAAAGTCTATGAGGTCACTGTAAGAAAAGCAATGTAATAAAGCATCAATACAGATTCATTCATAATAATTAGATAAATCTGTTCCGAAAACCAAAAATTAAGAGCCTTGAGCCAATAAAAACTGAGAAAATTGACTCAAAAACAAATTAAAAAATGAAATTCAAAATTTCATGTAAGAGCTCCATTGTAGAATTCGGGCCTAATGATTAATCAAGAAGCGATGGGAACGACGGAACCCATGAATATAGAGGATTCTCTTGAAAAACAAATCTTAGTAATTCATTGGACAGGATGGCGGAATAAACCAGAAACGTTATTATCTATTCTGATTTTTATTCTGAGACCTCGTGGGATAAACATCAAACTTAAATAGAGATTGAAAGAGTAAATATTCGTCGGCGAAAAATTTTTTTTATAAAAAAAAGTAATAAAATACGAAAAAAAAAAAAATTCAAAAGATAAAAGAAAATAAGGATTTGTTAGAATATTCTAACTCTAACAAAAACGACATTCGAGATGATGATATTACGTTATTTTGAAATAAATATAATTAATCTTGGATTCCATTTCGAAAAAGACATACAAAAATTTAGAAGAGATCGGATGAAATTTCAAAAAATACCATGATTAATAGAATTAATCATTAACTACATCTATATCTTAAATACAAGCTTTTTTAGTCCTTTTATTCGCGAGGAGCTGGATGAGAAGAAACTCTCACGTTCAGTTCTGTAGTAGAGATGGAATTTCTAATTTAGAAAAAACCCATCAACTATAACCCAAAAAGAACCAAATTTCGTAAACAACATCGAGGAAGACTAAAAGGAATATCTTCTCGTGGGAATCATATTTGTTTTGGCAGATATGCTCTTCAAACACTTGAACCCGCTTGGATCACATCTAGACAAATAGAAGCAGGGCGACGAGCAATGACACGAAATGTACGACGCGGTGGAAAAATTTGGGTACGTATATTTCCAGACAAACCAGTTACAGTAAGACCTGCGGAAACGCGTATGGGTTCTGGGAAAGGATCCCCGGAGTATTGGGTAGCTGTGGTTAAACCAGGTAAAATCCTTTATGAAATGGGTGGTGTACCCGAAAACATAGCCAGAAAAGCTATTTCAATAGCGGCATCAAAAATGCCTATAAAAACCCAATTCATTATTTCTGAATAGGAATATAGAATGAAAAAGCTAAATAACATTTAAGGATAAAAAGATTATCAGTTTTCTTTTTTTGACAAACAATATTTTTTTACTTCGTCCTTTGCATTAAAAGAAGAGATACAAAAAAAATGATATGATTCAACCACAAACCTATTTGAATGTAGCAGACAACAGCGGGGCTCGAGAATTGATGTGTATTCGAATAATAGGAGCTAGTAATCGCCGATATGCTCATATTGGTGACGTTATTGTTGCTGTAATCAAGGAAGCAATACCAAATACTCCTCTAGAAAGATCAGAAGTGATCAGAGCTGTAATTGTACGTACTTGTAAAGAACTCAAACGTAACAATGGGACGATAATACGATATGATGACAATGCCGCAGTTGTCATTGATCAAGAAGGAAATCCAAAAGGAACTCGAGTTTTTGGGGCGATCCCACGGGAATTGAGACAATTAAACTTTACTAAAATAGTTTCATTAGCTCCTGAGGTATTATAAGACCTAAGTATCGATAGTTAGTATAGGATTAAAAAAACGGTATTGAAATAAAATTAATTAATAGATTGTGTATCACGCATATACCCTTAATAATCAAATATTAATAATTAAATTCATATATTAATATATAATTCGTCTATATCTATATATAAATAAAAGAAAAAGAACATGTTGATTATATCAAAATTTATAGAATACTAAGGAATTTTAACTTATCATGGGGAAAGACACTATTGCTGATATAATAACCTCTATACGAAATGCTGACATGAATAGAAAAGGAACGGTTCGGATAGGATCGACTAACATCACCGAAAGCATTGTTAAAATACTTTTACGAGAGGGTTTTATCGAAAACGTAAGGAAACATCGCGAAAACAACCAATATTTTTTGATTTTAACCCTAAGACATAGACGAAATAAGAAAGAATCCTATAAAACGATTTTAAATTTAAAGAGAATAAGTCGACCGGGTCTACGAATCTATTCTAACTCTCAACGAATTCCACGAATTTTAGGCGGAATAGGAATTGTAATCCTTTCGACTTCTCAAGGTATAATGACAGACCGAGAAGCTCGACTAAAAAGAATCGGCGGAGAAATTTTGTGTTATATATGGTAATCCTTCTAATATAAAAATTGGATATCCGGAACTTACGATTTGTGAAAAAGGGGGGTTGTGTAATACCACCCCTGCTAAAAAAGTTTCGGGTGTTTTACCTCGAATGAAATTAAAGAAAAAAAGGAATTAATGAAAGTTTTATTTCTTAATCACTTCCGAACGGCATGGTTCGATTTTTTTTAGATACTAAAGATTTTTTAAAATTTTAGGTCATGCTTCTGAAAGGATTCGACATATTTTTGTATAGGTATACCTATAGGAGAAAAAAATAACAATTAGAGTAAGTTCTTAGGTATAAGTTAATCAGGGGACAGTCATTTTCTAGACTCCATAACAAGGATTCAAATGAGTAAATGGTTTTTTCAATTTCACCATTCCTTTCACGAAGATACAATTCAAGATTCAAAAATATCAAGAAACCTTTTTTTCGTCCAACAATAAATATATTCACAGAATTAAGGAATAACAACTATGAAAATAAGGGCTTCCGTTCGTAAAATTTGTGAAAAGTGTCGACTAATCCGTAGGAGGGGACGAATTATAGTAATTTGTTCCAACCCGAGGCATAAACAAAGACAAGGATAATCTTACTAAAGGAAATAAAGTAAAGGAAAAGGCACTTCCAAGGAGCTAGAAAAAAAAAGGTCCGTTTTGACATGAAATGGATATATCCATATATTTCTTGTGAAATGAAAAAATATGGCAAAACCTATATTAAGAATTGGTTCACGTAAAAATACACGTAGTGGTTCACGTAAAAATGTACGTAGAATACCAAAGGGAGTTATTCATGTTCAAGCAAGTTTCAACAATACTATTGTGACCGTTACAGATGTACGGGGTCGGGTGATTTCTTGGTCCTCCGCGGGTACTTGTGGATTCAGGGGTACAAGAAGAGGAACACCTTTTGCTGCCCAAACCGCAGCAGGAAATGCTATTCGAGCAGTAGTGGATCAAGGTATGCAACGAGCTGAAGTAAGGATAAAAGGCCCTGGACTGGGAAGAGATGCAGCATTACGAGCTATTCGTAGAAGCGGTATACTTTTAAGTTTCGTACGAGATGTAACCCCTATGCCACATAATGGTTGTAGACCCCCTAAAAAAAGACGTGTATAGAACTAAATAAAGGCTTAAAGGGTTTCAAGAGAAATAAACGATTCAATGATCTGATCAAATCAAATTACTATGGTTCGAGAGAAAGTCAAAGTATCTACTCGGACACTACAGTGGAAGTGTGTTGAATCAAGAAGAGACAGTAAGCGTCTTTATTATGGACGCTTTATTCTGTCTCCACTTATGAAAGGTCAAGCCGACACAATAGGCATTGCGATGCGAAGAGCTTTACTTGGCGAAATAGAAGGAACATGTATTACACGTGCAAAATCTGAGAACATACCACATGACTATTCTAACATAGTAGGTATTCAAGAATCAGTACATGAAATTTTAATGAATTTAAACGAGATTGT